CAGGGGGAGGGCCCGGATTACCTTTTCTATTAGAATAAGGAAGGGAATCGCTTTGATTGCTTGCGACAGCTTATCGATGCTCGTTAGCGGTGAAGTCCCTCAAACCAGAAGTTTCAAAAGCGGGCCTACGAGAGAAATTAACTTTACATACTGATATCGCATACCGAAGGGAAGGCCTAATTGTACCACTCCCCCTGACCTTCCGCCTGAACTGATAGAAGTTGGCTTGAGCTGAGCGTCTCTTACAAAAAAGGTGCCCTAGTCGCCTCGGTGGAATGCATTGAAGAAAGGAATCCACTCTCAACCCTTTCATTTTATTTAATAGAATGGTAAGCCGGTCTTATTCTTTTATACGAGTAAACAACTTCTGCTCTAACTCCTTGAGGAAAAAGTCTTGCATCTCGCCCAGAAAGAATAAGCGAAAAAGTACTACTATTGGCCTGGCCCCACAGATATGAAGAGGGAGCTTAGCGACCTATCCTGTACCTGTAAACAAGCGAAGCTATCAAGTAAGGCAAGCTATAGCAAGGGAGTGAGTAAAGAATTTTAGTAGTGATAGAAAGGAAGCACGGATAGCGAGTTGTTATTCTAAAGTCTCATTTATATAAACAATACCGGCTTCAAAGGCAGTCCATCCTGCTAGTTCATGATTGATAGCTGTCAGGTAGGCCGCCCGTTGTTTTAAGTTCGATCATTGACAAGGTTCAAAGAAAGGGTAACCCACCTATCGTTGTGAAATAAGAGCACTCGATCGAAGACAATGTCAATTGGCCAAGCCATAAGCACGATGAGCAAGCCGCCCTGGTGCCAAGCTAAGTCCCAAGCTAAAGACAAGGATCACATCTATAAGAGCAAAAGCAAAGACCCGAATATCTTGAACTCAAAGAAAACCAAGCTTTCATACCAGGAAATCGAAGATGTGCCAAATCGTTCTCTATTGAATCGTAGTCTAGAGCCAAATGAAACTGATTCCACTTGACTTGAGCAAGAATAAGTCAATTTCCCACGGTCAAGCCTAGTAGAGCTCCTAGTCCGACAAGACTAGCAAACATGCTACCACAGAAAGGAAGGGAAAGAGATCGGAAAGCACGCAACCAAACTGAACGCCAGCGCTTTCACTGGGAAAGTCTCCGTCTCTAGCCGCATTAAAGCCCGGATGGAAAGCCCAGGGAATGAAATAAGTTACTCTACCCTACGTCGAACAAGAGTTGGCTTCCTTTCTAAAAGGCCTACTATGCTGCCTTTCTTGGCTTGCTGCCTTAGCTAGCTCCCTTTCGTACCGGTTCCCCAATGGACAAACCCGTGGAGATAACGAGATTAACTAATGATTTTATCGGTGCGAAGAATAGCCCCACTCCTCAAATATTCTATTTTAGTTAGCTACTCACTCAGTCCACAGATTAGTCAAAATAGAACGTTACAGATCAAGGAGAGAGAAGGATCATCGATCAGTCTTAGCTATGGTTCCATTTCTTTATTCAGTCAGCAAGGCAGAAGTGGAAAATTAAATAGATAGAGTAGATCCTATTCGTTATGGATTAGATAGAAACCTTACCTTAGCGTGATTCCATGCCTGACTTTCCCGATAGCGGAATCTATAGATGTTCCCATGGTCCAGTGCCAAAAAAGGGAAGCTTATCGAAGGGAGGAGTGGAAGCTGCCAATGCCCTGGCCAAGAGACGACTTATATCTACATCCATCAACAGAAAAAGCCAAGCCAGTGAAAGCTCTCTTCTAGGCCCACAGCAGACTCAATAGCTGCAGTTACGGATTCCATTGCGACAAGATCGTATTCTTCCTTTTCTGATTATAATAAGGAATTGATGCTCCTGTCGGGCTATTCATTCTGTCCCTCCCCTAAGCCCGTCCATTCTATCGTTCGAATAACATCTCTCTCGTCCCTCTAGCCAGCCGGTGGAGCTTATTCCTGCTTTAGCAGAGAGGTTGCAGCCCTATCCCTTTCGTCTCCTATCTAAGAGCATCTTCGAACGTTGTGAACTCAGAACTCTCTTTTGACTTTACCGCAACATCAGCTCTTTGAATGATACTCTGCAACTGTTTTGCTTAGTCGAGCCTCTTTAACTCCCCTATTTAAAGATGAATCTCTTTTCGTTCTTCCCTCACCTCAGTTGATGTCTTCGAAGTCGTAGATCGAGTGAATGCGGTTGCAGGTCTAGCTCCATTCCCGAAGCCGGTTGACTTAGCTTTCTTCTAAGTCTTCCGTCTAGTAGTGGAAGGGAATCCATCCGGCATTTCTTCTTTCCTTCAGGTGGTGAAATGCCTATCATAATTGCTGTTGCAGGAGCGATGTCAAAGTTAATCTTGTAGTGAGGGGCACCATTACAGTTGTGTTTTTCTCGCTTTCTCTTTTAACAAGTAGTAAGCAGCCCTCTCTCCCTTACACCCTGAAACTAGGTCTTTATTTAAGAAGGGCTCCTCCTACTGGCTTCAATCAGCCCCATACTGATGAAAGGGCTATGCATCGAAATGAGGTATCACATTCTACACACCCATCTATCTATTCTGAACCTAGCTTAAGCTCGTTTATCAAAAGAGGCCAGAGCCCAATGTGACATTGTAAATACTTGAGGGAGTGAGATGCCCACCCAAGCTAACCAACGATCCAATGCGCTTGAGTGGATGAACAGGATCCCTTGTTGGAAGAGAAAATCTTCCCAGAGTGCCCTATTACAGATTACAGACGGGCGATCAAGGGTGGAACTAAACTAGCATTATTGAGTTCGAAGTCCTTTGTTTGAGAAAAGAATGAGAGCAAGTCGCTGAAGTCACCGCTTTAAGATCTTAAGATCAAGGTCTAAGAAATGTTGATGACCATGACTAGATGCATTCCCGTGCGGTCTTAGACCCGAGTGAACCCATTACAGGAGAGATGCATTCAATCCAGTCTTGGCCTATCTCAATCCAATCTCGGATTTACCGGTAGCTAGGTAGTTCCTGAGTAAGGAGTTAGAGTTGTAGCGGATAACAGATCTGATATCTTATATATATAGTTCCTCTTTCCTTGCTTCTTAGTTTGTCTAGGAGCAGGAGTAATAAGTCATAAGTAGTGGTGAATCCGTGTAGCTGTCAGCTGGTAGTTTGTAATTATCACCCGGTAGCTGCTTTTCGAGAATGATGTCTGATCTTCTGGGGTGGTATAGCCTTTATAGAATATTCTCTTCCCCTGGAATTCTCTCTCTCTCTATTGAATCTGCAGCTGTTGGGATATAAGACCAAGTAACTCCCCAATACTTCACACCATGTTTCAAGAGGCTTTCACTAGTGGAATGTACTGCTTCCTTTCACTTACAGTAGGGTATGAGAGTGGGTTTGAGTACTCAATAGATACAATAAATCATTGCTTGAGTTTAGGGCAGTCTTTGAACCTTTTCTCGTGTGCGCTGGTGCATTACTAGAGGTGAGAATTGACCCACTATAAAGCGATAAGGACAGATGTTTTACCCTACTGGTGTTTTAAACCTAACTCCTGTACTCTTGGCGAGGCTGTTCCAAGTGTGTAGGACCCACATCTTGCTCATCTACCCCTGTCTTACAGTAGCAATGGACGTAGTTCAATAACATTCACCTTAGCTTAGTGGTACCTTAGTCAATACTATATGGATTCCCTATTGCTATGCTATGCTAGCTTCCTTTGGAATACAACCTTGCACTGGGAACAGTTGACTTCCCGCTATCGAATATTCTACAGTAAGAGCAGCTGTCGATTCTGGTAGCATTCCAAGTCTTAAGTAGTCCATTCGTTAAGCATTGGAATTCCCAGCAATTCCTTCTCTTTCTGTCTATCGTTTATCTTTTTATTTTTTGCGAGTGAAGTTCCTCTCCTTTTAGATGTGCATTCCCGATCTTTTTAGTCTCTTGAATATTCGATTTAGAGTTAAGAGGTGTCTATGCCACTAACCAACTCCTTAAAGAAATACAAGAGCTTCTCCGGCAGGCAAACCACTAGAAGTACCCATCGAGTCGAGCAATTGGATGCTAAGAAAGGTTTCTTTCTGGGCTAAATTCTAAGCCTATAGACTGAATTAGGAGAGCAGAGGTTTAATCCAAAACCAGGAAAGCAAGCTATATCGAAGCCCAATGCCAAGCAAAGCCCTAGACTACAAGTGAAGAAATTGGGTTCCACTAAGCGCCCTTAACCCGACACAAGATGGGACCCTATTAGGTAGGATAGTGGGCTTAGTCAGCCCAACATAGGCTGTCTACCAAAAAGGGGAAGTTCCCGTGATTTAAGGTTTCTGGATATCCTACCCTAAGACGAGAGGGTTGGGCTTAGAACAAGACCCATCGGTGGATAAGATCACATCTTCATAACAAAAGGTGTACACGTTCGGCCTCACTCAAGGTAATGGGCCAAACCTAACGAGTCCAAACAAATTGGATCTTTTTGTATGACAAAACCACATATTGGTAATTTATTTCAGTAATTTATTTCCTCAAGCAATAGGGTTTTACCAGTCCCAGCAGAGCCTGTGATGAACACGGATTTGCCCTGAGGGATGGCAGACAAAATATGCTTCTGCTCGTTTCCCCATTCTATTGGAGTGAAGGTTAGCCCAATGTTAGCATTCAGATCCATTTTCCTGGCCCGGAAATGCCACCTTTTCCTGGCTTTCCAAACAAAGCCCAAGTCCAGTCCATCTAATTTATTTTTTTCCCATTCCAGGACGGCCCAGGCCGCTATCCGAGTGCAATCGGCAAAAGCAAGTTTACCTTACTTATATTAATAATATAATTCGTTCTGCTGTCAAAAGTAGGGGAAAGTGTCTGATCCTTTCAATCAAGCGATAGAGGCAGAGGCTTTACTTCTTTAGCCTACGCTAGGACTGCTGTCGAGTGACGATTGGCCGAGGGGAGTTCAATCATGAAGCTGGGTACAAATAAGCCAGTAAAAGACAAGTAGAAGCCAGTGAAAGAGGAGTAGTCAGGGTACGACGAAGCACGCCTGGTACGTAAGCGAATACGGATCACGTGGGTTTGTACTGATCCGCTTTCGAGCTGTCGAGTGAGGATTGCTCCATCTATGAAGAAAGGACGCAGGGGGCCTCTCTTATTATATTATAAAGGGGGGTACTCTCTTCTCTGATGTGCGCTATATTATTTTGTTCTATTCCTGAAAGAGTTTTCGGGATTAAGCCACGTGGCGATACCCGCGAAAAACGAAAGACTCTTTTTTTTTCGCTTAGAGCTTCCCACGTCTATAAATAGAAGCTGCTTTCTCTATTTGGCAAAGCAAGGGGAGATAGATATGGATCCACCAGTTACCACTTTAACGCTTTTTCAAATTGAGCAAGCTATTATTATAGTAGAGAACGCAAAGCTCCAGCAGGAGCAAACCCTGGCTGCCTTCTGGGAGCACATGCCTCCTGTCGAGGAGGAGGTCCTGGTAAAGCGGATACAAGAGCTCCGGGACGACATTAGTGCTCTTGAAGAAAGAAGGAGGGCTCTCATCCGAGAGCGCGAATTGCTGCTTATCAGGGCGGCCTCCATCATCCGCAGGAGACCTGGGGCAAACAACTAAGAAGTCCTTTGTTTTTGCTTTTCTTTTAACTTAATATGTTGTTTACTTTGTTGTAATGTTGTGTTTAGTTGTGTGGCTGGTTTGTCTATGTGTGCGTAAGCTTCATAAAGGGTCCACTCTTTCTATAAGATTTAAATAAGTGTCTGTAGACGCAAAGTAGTGTGTTTTAATGTATGGTGTTATTTGTCTTTTTTAGTTGAGATCTACTCCGGATGCTTACTGGAGATAGACTCCTATCTATGCTAACTATCTTTGTTTGGTTTTATTTTTTATGTTTGCATGTATGGTATGGGAAAAGCCCTAGTTGTAAATCTTTACTACTTATGAAAATATAATAAATAATAATGTTCGTAAAAATGTGCTGAAAATTTAGAAGGTGTAAGCTCAGTGTACTGGAGATGCGCTTATTAAGCCTTTCTAGCTTTGAAGCAAACTTCTTCCTTGACTCCCCCCTTCTTTACTATTTCAAGCTTGATTTTTATTAAAAAAAGTGATGTCCCCGATGTCCGGTCAATTCAGACTAGATTCTCGGAACCTATGCGACCCTCTGAGTCCTTGGTTGGACAGGAATAGGAGGAATCAAAAAAGAGAGTTCCTTTAGTCATTATACTGGGGAAAGCGTACGAAAGCGGCCTGGTCGACTACCAGAAGTCACTTAAGCTTGGCTGAGATCCTTTCTTTGTACCAAAGCAAAAAAGGAAGGATAGTACCGTCAGTGTCATCACTTAATCGGGTACATCTGGGTTGGTGGAAACTAGGTCCGCGTGTCAAAGAAGATCTCCGTTATGGAGTCCCTTCTAAGCAGGCTCAGGATATGGGCAGCACATATGACAGACGATCAGGGAATTTTATTCTTTTCTTAATAGAGTACCAGACTTATCACACGGCTATATGACCAAAGATCAGGTCTCCGACCAAACTTCCCTTAGCTACTTTGAAACAAAACATTTCACACTTAATTAAAAGGGCTTAACGATGCCATAGTCTGTACACGCCTGACTTATCCCTTATTCAGGATTGGTTATTTTATCATACCGAAACTAACTTTGTTTCTCTAATTCCAACCGGAGCGATGTTGGGAACTTGCACTCCTGATAACAAACAAAAGCTGGATTCTATCTCTTCCTTCTGTGAAGCGTATGATCCTTCGGCACCTCTGGAGGTTTCCAAACCAAAGTTGCGGACTTAGCAGTCCCTACCCGAGTCAAGCTTCATCCTTGGAAGAAGACCTTCCAACACGATGACCTCAGCTTCATGGTTGTAGCTGGTAGACCCGTCTACCCCGGACGAAGTTCTCAATCTTCCCGGAAGGGATAAAAAAGGCATAGCAAGCATGCCCTCAATCAAGCTTGAAAGCGAGTTTCAGTGATCTGAGGGTGAATAGATAGAATACCGGAATAGGAATTCCTATAGTGAGGTAAGCCGTGCTTTTCGGTCGGTAGGTAAGGAAGGGCTAGCTAATTCGAAGATCTTAGTGAATAGGGCACAGGACAGGGATCTCCAGCTACTTTGTTTTCTGTAAGTGTAAGCGTAAGGTGCCCCTGTATTGTAATGGGGGTAGGGACCTGCGTTAGCGGGGATCGAGCCTTACTAAATGGGGCTGCCAATCCCGCCGCTGCCGCCGTTTCATTTCCTCCCATTCTGAGGAGCCAATATAGATTAGTTTTCCCTAAAGGATTAAGTGAATCTTGTTAGCTCATCTGAACTGTGTCCGTATCTGCCTTAATCGTTTCCTTTTTGTTGATGAAACTAGTTCATTTAGGTGGGACCATTTGTCTTGACTAAAATGAGTTCTTTCTTTATTTCAAATTTTCTCTATAGAAAGTGGTTCATTTTTTATTATTCCTTTGCTGTAAGGGAAAACTAGAATTATGATTGTATTTGCAATTATCATTTCGTGCTGCTCCTTCTGTAACAGTGTATTCATGTACAACGGATTCTCAAAGACAAGATTCAATAGCTGTTGATGAAATAGTAGTTGTCCTTCAAAGATGCAAAGAGGCTATTCAAAGAGGGGATTGGTGCAAAGACCTTCTTTCACCTTTCCTAATCGCCTATTGCTTATACTATTGATTCACTGTCCATACGCCCATCCTATTCTCAGCAAGAGCGGTGGATTTTCGAAGATCGGATATTCCCCCTAAGAGCGACTCGCGAGATGTCATGAGCTTTTTAGGATGCTAATGTCGTCGAATGTTCTTATCATCTCAGCTGGGCATTTAATGGTAATTTATAGATTAATATTCATATTAAGGAGATGCCCGAATCGAAAGAAAGAGCTGGGGTGAATGTCTTACTCCTGTAGAATTTGTACAGCCCAATTTCATACCTTATCTCTAAGTTGTACTCTTGTTTTTTCCTCCTCGTACCTTCTCTATTGCGATGGTTGACCTCTTCTTTGAAAGACCATTGGATGAAAGGACTCAGCTTCTGAGGGAAGGATCACATGGATTTCAATGTGATAACTAGGAGCAGAAGGCTATTACCATTCCGTCCGAAATAGAGTAAGCTTTTCATTCCCATCTATAAATGCGGAGTTCAGAGCCGAACAAGAGATCACTGTCGAGAAGAAAGAGGGGGCTTACTTTATATTGATACCAATTGTAAAGAATTTCTTCTTAATATCCATCTGCGCTGCTGATTCCCACCTACGTGAAAGTAAAACAACCGAAAGACAGATAAAATATAGCAAAGGTACGAAGTGAGTGGAAGACTTCCTTAAACACAGTTCAAGCAAAGCAAGGTAAGGCTGCAATGGACCCTCTTCTTTCTCGTTCTAAAAAATTAATTTAGGAAAACCCTTTGATGCCGGTTCTGTTCAGGAAGTAAGGTATAGTAATTCTTCGTCTTTAGCTTGTCATTTGGCAGGCGATGCCTTCTTGCTTGTGTTGTTGGCCTTGTGGAAGTGCGTAAAGTAGGCTCAGCTTCTTTAGGTGCGATATTGAAGGAGTTCAGGGCTAAGGACTGGAGCATTATTCCCACTCCCAGTAGAGTAGTCTGTCTTCATTCGCTTGGAAAGTCGTTTTTCGTAAGCTGGAGCGTAGCGCTTCGCGGGGGCAGGATTAGCTTCTTCCCTTTATAGTTGCTTCAGTCATTTTCACAGAAAAAGTGAAATTACCCCTATCTCTTCTTCTGCTAACGAACGCTAGAATTGGGATATCGAGAAAGAGGGTAGACCGTAGAAGGTTCAACAAAGAAAAGCAAGTACATTCGAGCAATCGATTCAGGCCCTGCAAGCGAGACCAGCTGCCAAATAAAAGTTTAGAGGGAGTCGTTGAATGATATCTTATATAATAGATTTGCCAATGATCTCATTAACAGAAGCAAAAGGTCATATACAAAAGAAAGGGGACTGGCAATATACCACTATGAACGAAAAGATGCACAAGCTAGATCCATTATCCAATCCCTTGACTTGAACCTTAACTTATACAATCTGTATAGTTCTAATTCATGTCCGAATCCGGAACTAGGCATTGATTCCCATCTCGGTCAATCAATCGGCCCTCAACGGGGAGGAGGAGCAGCAAACTACTTTCTACATAGCACACGTTCAGGATAGGGGACTTTAGCAAGTTCTGCTGTGATCTTTTCCTTTACCCTAGCTGTAGGAGGATTATCTATTGCAGCTTTCATGTGACCACGAATTGCTCTTGTTCTCAGGAATCCTATCTTCCTAAACATCGTCTCGCATGCTCGGCCAGTAAGTACCTCTGCTTTTTTAGTCAAGGCCTAGTTGTCCACATAAACCATTTTCTGCCCAGGTTTGATCCACCGGACTGTGCGGACCTACTCCAGCATGATGTGACTTATCTATTGGTAAACTCAATGACTGGACCTGGCTGGCTGCCCCAACCAAGTTGCCTATGTACCCGTTCAAGTCAAGGGGATCAAGTCTAACATAGTTCTCTTCTCTATCATTTCATCAACTACCCTCTGCCCCGCCGGGGGCAATCCGCCCGACCTATCCTTTTCCTTTGTCAAAGATTTTAATATAAATAGATAAATTTGGAGGAATGCAACTTGAAGAAACAGAGTTTCCGCCAAAGCGTGCACCCATTGTTCGGCCACAGAAACGGGCAAAAGCTGAAAAATCGGCCCGAAGAAAACGAAGAAGAATATGACTTTACCTTCCAAAAGAATAAGGCTAAAGTCATCCGTAAATTTAGAGACCTTTCGGTCATTGTCCCGGTCATTGAAGCGTTTTAGAATACTGAGTAAGGTGAAAATGAGTAAAACTCCCGCGTATATATATAATATATATATGGCGGCTTCTTTGTTAGAGGTTACATAGCACATAAAGAGTAGGTTCGTTATATATAAAAGAGCTGCGAAAGTGTGTTCTTTACCACTGGTGGCTACGAAAAAAAAGTAGATAGCTAAAGCCCCGGAGAGGGGGAAGAGTATGCCTTTCAGCATGCCGGTGCCCAGCCATATACAGCAACTAAAGACAAAAGCTAT